CTCTTTATCATTCAGGAAAGACAAGAAAATCTCAGGATAGCAAACATTCTCTAGAATTTCTCTTAGATTCGAACCCATAGCTGATGATAGAACTAGAATAGATATTTTCTGTTTCCTACTCACACGAGCCCAGATCCTTGCTTTTCTATCAATCTCTAATTCTAATCTTCCCCCCCAATCTGATATTATGGTGCCCGTATAGACCGAAATTCCGTTATGGTCCAATTCTGACCGGTAATAGATACCGGGACTTTGTAATATTTGATTGATCACAATTCTGTATATTCCATTTACTATAGAAGTTCCCAGGGAATTCATTAAAGGAATGTTTCCAATAAAAATAGTTTGTTCTTGCATATCCCTACTGGTTTTCCAAATTAATCCCGCGGATACATATAATTCAGAAGAATATGTGAGTAATTCATATACAGCATCTCTTTCTTTTATCAAAGGTTCTACCAATTGATATGTTTCCACAAATAATTGAAATTCAATTTCTTGATCTGTATCTTCAATTTTTGGAAACTTATAAAGTTCTTCTGTTAAGCCCTGATCAATGAATCTACAAAATCCTTCAAATTGTATCTGATTAAAACCAGGTATTGTAGACATTCCCTCATTTCCATCCCCGAGCATTTTGAATTTCCTATTAATCGAAAAAATTCCATTATTGACCCATTTTTCATCAAATCATATGGATTGATCTAGCAATGATGGAATTTCTATTGTGTTTACTGAATCACATGAAATTTTAACCAACTCCATATATGTAATGTATAAAATGTATCTGAACGAAGGAAAAAAGAGAATTTTTTATACTCAAATTTGAATTTGTAACAGATACAAATGTAAAGGAATTGATAAATGCCACTTAGACTTATGGACTTTTGTCTAGAATCTCAAAAAAAGTGATTCAATTTCTACCATCATTTTTATGATATTACATATTCCAATCCTATTGGATACCAAAAAAATAAATGGATTCAGGATTTGATCTGTTCGATAAGATAAAGACATAATAACCATCAACTCTCTATTTTTGTTTGATGTTTTTTGAGCACTTAACCTTTTATGAGAATTCTTTGTTGTTCAACAAACAACAAAGAATTCTCATAAAAGAAAGATCTTTTTACCTATTTTTTAGTAGAATACAATTAAAGTGCATAACATAATAAGAGGGCTTGTATTTATTAAACATGTGTAGATAGCTATCTATATTGATTTCCTCTGAGAATTGCCTATAGACATCATATATAGTATAGTAGATAAGATACCCATTCATTTATTTGTAGAACAATTTAATTTATGTTCTGGGGTTTACATATACTTCTATTTGCTGTTATAATTGAAATTGGAAAGGATTTTTTTTATTGAAAAGCATCAATACTGATTAGTTATGTATCAATTTCTATTTTCTTATATAGTGAAAAGACCACCCTTCAAAGACAATTTTCGATTCAAATCCAAGAATCATTTATGAATTTACAGTCACATTTAATAGTTAATGGTTCCAATTTGTCCCGAATTTTTGATTTTGTGACTGAAAAACCACATTTTCTTTTTCAATATAAAAGAGAGGGAAGGTTTTTAGATACAAGATGAAAGTACAATGAAAGTACAATAAAAAAAAGAAGTTTAGTAATTCCTCCACCCCAAGCAAAGGGGGAATATTTTCATCTATTTTGTATGGTATCATTTTGGCGGCATGGCCGAGCGGTAAGGCGGGGGACTGCAAATCCTTTTTCCCCAGTTCAAATCCGGGTGTCGCCTGATTAACAAAAAACTCGAAATCCCTTATTTTTTTGATTTTACTGATATGATATAACTCGCTGAATTTTTCCTGAGCAGAAGCAAACGGAGGAAGGGGACTCTTGATACTTGCTCGATTCTAAACATCTGGAAGTTCGGTGGTTCTCTAGAGCTAAAGTGCTGTAAATCCTTGCTCTAGGATTCAAGGATATAGTAGTCGAAGGACTTTTCTAGAAAGATTTACCAATTACCAATTCCCTTCCACTACTAATGTAATGTAGTGTTTTAATTACTAGGTTTTGAATTAAATTGGATAGTCCGACGAAAAATCTAATTAGTGGTTGTGGAAAGGGCTGAAGATACCAGACTCATGGTAGTCTCTAAGTACTGAGGCATTCAATAACTATTTAATTCGATGGAAAATTAGCTTTTTCTATATCAAATGCAAAAATCAATTCTTTCTTTTCAATAAATCAATAAACCCCAGTCAAGAATGGAATAGGTGGTCCTCCGATTCTTTCACAGAAACAACCTTTAGACAGTAAGGATTAGATCAAATGGGAAATAAAGGTATGTGATAGATAATGATCTACCTTGGTTCGATATTTTTAGCCCTTTAACCTTAATTAAGATTAAGGACAAGAAAAGAAAGAATAGGTCTTATTTTTCCTACATCTTATTCCTACATCTTAGGAAGATTTGATTCCCTTGATACTTCCAAATGGGTCACTGCCTATTTTGCTTGTGCTTA